ATGGAAAACGAAGACTAAGACTTGAGTTTAATGAAAAAGCCCTTTATCGGATTTGAACCGATGACTTACGCCTTACCATGGCGTTACTCTACCACTGAGTTAAAAGGGCCTGTTTATTCAATTTTAAAAATTAAATAGTTTTAATTATGAGTTTACTACATATATAATAGATATAATCTAATAGACATATACATATCTACATATATGTATAAGAGCTCATTATCAACATAGAGTTAAGATATTTTCTTCAATCATGTGATGGGGGGATTCATACCCCGAGCTAAATTCCATTAAAAAAAAAAAAATGTCTAGCGTTTTTGAATTTTTTGGTTTAATATGAGATAGTGATTAGGCATATCTCATCTGAACGATGAACGAAGAAATTAGTTAAAATTGAATGAAGAAAATAAATTTAATATTATAATTCTAATAAATATTATTAAATATTCTTTATTATCCCTTTTATAACTTTGTTTCATTAATCTGTATATATAGTATATAATACTATGCTATGCATTGTATTATAATACATAATAATATATATATCTATATTAATCCGTATTGTAAATTAAAGTTATCTAGATTTATGTATATTAATATTAAAAATTTCAAAGTAGAAAAGACTCTTTTGATCTAGTTATATAATATATTATAATTATGTTGTATATTGACAATTCCAAAAAACTTATCATACTATCAGCATAGTATGCTGATGGTCGGGCGGATCTGCCCCCATCGTCTAGCGGTTCAGGACATCTCTCTTTCAAGGAGGCAGCGGGGATTCGACTTCCCCTGGGGGTAGGGTACTACGAAAGGAAGTTAATCATGGATTATAACTAAACCTAGAATTAATTCTTCCTGGGTCGATGCCCGAGCGGTTAATGGGGGCGGACTGTAAATTCGTTGGCAATATGTCTACGCTGGTTCAAATCCAGCTCGGCCCAATAATTCGCCGCTCCATTGAATACGATCTAACCAGTTTAATTAGTCCTCCAGAAATAGAAATGCCTTATCCGTCAAAATAAAGATCAACCATTTTTTTGATCTATCCATATTTTTTCATTAGTCATTTTTGACAATTAAAAAAAAAAAAAGAACCACCGGTTACTAGTAATTATTGCTATAGTTCATATCCATGTGGATATGATATTAGTATATCATTTTTGTTTCTGTTACAACACGACGAGACGAATAGAATGTTCTTATGAAACCATAAGAATATGTATGCCATACACCTCGCTGGGATTGTAGTTCAATCGGTCAGAGCACCGCCCTGTCAAGGCGGAAGCTGCGGGTTCGAGCCCCGTCAGTCCCGAACTAGGATCCGATGAATTGATAAATTCATCTCCCACTTTTTACAGAAAAGTGGGACAGGGAGCAAGATCTAAGAATCCTTATTTATTTTGTTTTTCGTTTCACATTAATATTTTTATATTTATCATCAGACAAAATAAATGCGGGAATTTTCATTTCTTTCACTACGGAATAGTACCGATTGATAAGGAAGAGACATATCTAGATTGATTGGTACGATCGGTTATATTACTCTATGTCAGTATTTTTAGAGATACCATATTCGTTATTCATTTGACTTTATTTTTTGATTGTTTTTGAATAATGAAATGGAGTAGAGTGCCCAGCCCTTTTCCAACTCCGACTTGTGTATCCTCTATTTTTAATTAAAAAATTCTATCTCATTCAAATTGCATGCTAATTTTTTTATGTATGTGTTCTCCCCCAATCCAACGAAAGAGAAGAGGATATTATATTAATTAATTATATTAATAATTAATATTAATTAAATCCATTAGTATATAATAATCTTAATTAAAATTATTTAATTTTTTTTTTTTTTTTAATAATAAATAAAAGACCAAGCAAGGTACCCCTTTTTAGTAAATCTGTTGGAATACTAGATCTTTTAATCCGTCCTTTTTCCATCTCACTTATATTGTTTGGGTCTTAGGTGTGACCTGACCCATTGAATACCGGTCATCTGATACCTCGTCGGATACTTAAATTAATTGTCTGTATTAAGTAAGTAGAACGAAGAAGGTACGAAAGAATGGAAAAGGACGAAAAATTCAATAGCATTCTATAATTGGAATTGGATTAGAAATTGAATTTTTTATTTAGTATGGATAAAAAGTCTTCCTATGTTATACTATTAAATTCTCGACAATTAATTGATTTGATAGATTAGATCTATTGTTATTCATAATATTTTGATCCATTTGGCATCATCAGGATACAATTAACTTATTGAATTTACAGGAATCAAATTTTTCATCTCTATGGGATTAGATCCCGAGTTATTGTGAAACAAAAAAAAATGAGATTATGGAAGTTAATATTCTCGCATTTATTGCTACTACACTGTTCATTCTAGTTCCTACCGCTTTTTTACTTATCATTTACGTAAAAACAGCCAGTCAAAATAATTAATTTTAATGAAACTCGAATTATTAGTTCTTGTCAATAATTGAAGAAATGATGAGATAGTGTGTAGAAAAAACTACACACTATCTCATATTGTATACAGATATAATATAGGTTTATATAATATAAATCAATTTAAAATTATGGTAGTGTCTCTAGAGTCCACTCCTCCCCCATACTACGAGCGAAAGGGAAAATGTAAAGACTACCATTAAAGCAGCCCAAGCGAGACTTACTATATCCATGTAAATTATGTCTCCTATCTCTATCAAGGAATGATTCCACTATGATTATTGATCAATAATCATAGTGGAATTAACGGCACAGAGTCAAAATGGGATTCTGATTTAAAACGATTGATGCTTCAAAACCAATGAAGCTAATCGTAACAAATTCTCTATTATTGTATTGGATTTTCGGTAGAAGCGAGCCGTAAGTACAAATACGATACATATACCCTTTCTTTCTTATATCAATATCAAAGGAGTCTTTCTAATAATAAGATCTATTGTTTCTTTTGTTACCTTTTGTATAAGCAAAAGATATAAAAATATATAGAAAAATTGACAGTCTTTCTTTTTTTGTCTTTTCTAGAACTTACAGATTCTAAAAATTTTGTCAATCAGGCGACACCCAGATTTGAACTGGGGATAAAGGATTTGCAGTCCCCCGCCTTACCACTTGGCCATGTCGCCAAATCCGATCCAAAATAGGAATAAAAATATTATCTATACTCCATTATTCTAGTACTAAATTTAGTAATTTTATTTTTTGAAAGAAAAAGGGGGTTTCCAGTCATAGATAGATTGAAAAATTCAGGCAGTAACCATTTCATTTATCTAATTTATGTTGAATTAGTGAACTAAATTTGTATCTCAAAGCATGTGTTTCCTTAATCGCATAAGAAAAGCAAATAACAAATCAGTATAAATTATTTTAAATCTTAATTTTGAATTATAACACCATATATGTGTATATGTAAACCCTAAAAAAGAAATTTTGACACAGAACAGAGGATCTCTCTCTTATTCTTATGCACATATTCCTATAAAGAATTCAGCATATTTGAATTTTGAATTCTATTTAATTCTATTCTAATATATATTATAGAATGGTAAAGGAAAAATGTTTTATTAATTCCTGTCGCAAATTTGAACTTGTGTCAAAAATAATCTTCATTCTTACGTCTCGTTTCCGTTCATACGTATGAAATAGAGATATAGAGTTGGTTAAAATTTCATGTGATTCAGTAAACAGAATATACATTCCATTATTGGCTCACTCTTCATCGAACTAACCTAACCATATGGATCGATCTAGCAATAATGGAATTTTTTCGATTTAAAGAGGAAAGTTAAGATGCTCCGGAATAAAAATGAGGAAATGTCCACAATACCAGGATTTAATCAGATACAATTTGAGGGATTTTGTGGGTTCATTAATCGGGGCTTGGCGGAAGAATTTCATAAGTTTCCAAAAATTGAAGATACGGATCAAGAAATTGAATTTCAATTATTTGTGGAAAGATATCAATTGGTAGAACCCTTGATAAAAGAAAGAGATGCTGTATATGAATCACTCACATATTCTTCTGAATTATATGTACCCGCGGGATTAATTTGGAAAAGCGGTAGAGATATACAAGAACAAACTGTTTTTATTGGAAACATTCCTCTAATGAATTCCCTGGGTACCTCTATAGTAAATGGAATATACAGAATTGTAATCAATCAAATATTGCAAAGTCCCGGTATTTACTATCGTTCCGAATTGGATCATAACGGAATTTCTGTTTATACCAGTACTATAATATCAGATTGGGGAGGGAGATTAGAATTAGAAATTGATAGAAAAGCAAGGATATGGGCTCGCGTGAGTAGGAAACAAAAAATATCTATTCTAGTTCTATCATCGGCTATGGGTTCAAATCTAAAAGAAATTCTAGATAATGTTTGTTATCCCGAAATTTTCTTGTCTTTCCTGAATGATAAAGAGAAAAAAAAGATTGGGTCAAAAGAAAATGCAATTTTGGAGTTTTATCAACAATTCGCTTGTATAGGCGGGGATCCGGTATTTTCTGAGTCCTTATGTAAGGAATTACAAAAGAAATTTTTTCAACAAAGATGTGAATTAGGAAGGATTGGTCGACGAAATATGAACCGGAGACTAAATCTTGATATACCCCAAAACAATACATTTTTGTTACCACGGGATATATTGGCTGCTGCAGATCATTTGATCGGAATGAAATTTGGAATGGGCACACTTGACGATATGAATCACTTGAAAAATAAGCGTATTCGTTCTGTAGCAGATCTGTTACAGGATCAATTCGGATTAGCCCTTGTTCGTTTAGAAAATGCGGTTCGAGGAACTATATGTGGAGCAATCCGGCATAAAATGATACCGACTCCTCAAAATTTGGTAACTTCGACTTCATTAACAACCACTTATGAATCTTTTTTTGGCTTACATCCCTTATCTCAAGTTTTGGATCGAACTAATCCATTGACACAAATCGTTCATGGGCGAAAATTGAGTTATTTAGGTCCTGGAGGATT